ATTGTATTAGATCTAAAGGTTCTTTCTTGACCTAAATACAAGGATGGTCTTTATAATATAGAAAGGCTAAATGGAGAATCTAAAAAAAAATAAAATTATTAATTATTTTCGAATTTTATTCCATAATGATTCAAAGAGAGTTTCGTTTTTCAATGAAGTTACACAAGGCAGTTATTAGTATTTTTATATTTGTTTACTCAGGAAGTTGCCCAACAACTCTCTTGATTCGGAATTACGGGATCGACAGATGATGAATCCATTTCTTTTTGTACCCCTGTCATTCTATCTTTGTATTCTATCCTTGTTAAGGCTGTCTATAACTATAACACTAATTAAAAACTTTCATTCTTTCAATTGGTATTTGTGCTTATCTTCATATCTTTTCTTTCAAAAATTTAAACTTAGGTAAGTGCTTTTTAACCATATGTATAAAAAGAACATATTTCATTTAGCTCCTTTATGCCTACTATAACTAGTTATTTCGGTTTTCTACTAGCGGCTTCAACTATAACCTCCGCTTTATTTATTGGTCTGAGCAAGATACGACTTATTTAAAATTTGAAATAAATTGATTTTTTAAAAATTGAATGAACAATCTCGAAAAAGATTCTTTAGGATTCCATGTATTCTATAGTTCCTTACCGTGTCAATTGCCATTTATTAGTCATTGAGATTTATGGGCAATTCGTATTAATATTGAGGGATAGATATTACTTATATTTTTCCCTTTCCAAACAAATTTAAATGATTGAAGTTTTTCTATTTGGAATCGTATTAGGTTTAATTCCGATTACTTTGGCTGGATTATTCGTAACTGCATATTTACAATACAGGCGCGGTGATCAGTCGGACCTTTGATTAATTAAATAATTAAATTAATCAGTTTTTGACCTCCTCCGTAATCCACAGGAGGTCAAATTCTGATTGCTGTTGAAGTTAGCGACCTTATTTCAGTGGAATTTGACCTAACAAGAACGGAATCACGCACGCTCTGTAGGATTTGAACCTACGACATCGGGTTTTGGAGACCCACGTTCTACCGAACTGAACTAAGAGCGCTTTCTTATCATTATCACAATTTTTTTGAACCCTAATACACCTTGCATGTATATATATAACATAGCGTTTCTAAACTAAAAATGAAAGAAAGATTATGTATGTCCAATTTAATTGATCTCAATTTATTCCTCCTTACTGCTCATAGGAGAACTAAAGTAATAGAATAGGTAGGGATGACAGGATTTGAACCCGTGACATTTTGTACCCAAAACAAACGCGCTACCAAGCTGCGCTACATCCCTTTTAATTGGTCTACAGTTTCATTGTAGAGAATCCCTGTCTTCTTTTCCATAGTGTTATTTCTTCCATTGATATACACAATTTTATTGTCATTTCTTCTTTTTTGGGGGGGCTCGTGTCATATAACATATTGTATAACATATAATAAAATAATAAAAGACTTATATATACCCATATGAGACGTTAAAAACAAAAAGAAGGAGGATTTTCAATGCGAGATCTAAAAACATATCTTTCCGTGGCACCAGTACTAAGTACTCTATGGTTCGCATCTTTAGCAGGTTTATTAATAGAGATCAATCGTTTATTCCCCGATGCGTTGACATTCCCCTTTTTTTAATTTTAGTTATTGATACGGGAAGGGGATTAGAGATACAATCAAATCAAATAGCTGTAACTAATTAATTGCTATTTTTTTTTGAAAAGAAAAAGACTAAAGTCTATTCAATCTCAGCGAAAATTCCGGCTTAAATTTCTATTATAATAGAGTGAGAACGGGAATGGAAATGTGATCCTAGGGCAACAGTATCATACAAAATAGTTAAATAAGATACTGTACTGCAATTAGAAATATAGTTTGAAATAATTGTATTCCTTATTATTTACTATTTATTTACTATTACTCTAGTGATTGCAACGAAATCTTTCATAATTAGATTTAGAGTTAGCAACTTCTATTTTTTCTTTGTTCCTTTCTTATTCGCTTCAGATCGAAAAAATGGAAGAGTTGAGCGAATCAAAAACCAAAGGGGGTTCATGGCCAAGAGTAAAGATGTCCGAGTAACGGTTATTTTGGAATGTACCAGTTGTGTCCGAAACGGGGTTAATAAAGAATCAACGGGCATTTCCAGATATATTTCCCAAAAGAATCGACACAATACGCCGAGTCGATTGGAATTGAAAAAATTCTGTCCCTATTGTTACAAACATACGGTTCATGGGGAGATAAAGAAATAGATCGAATGCAGGTCTGTTTGTCACTCTTCCAAGGAACATTAAAAATGACATATTATATATATATAATATATATTTTAATATAACTAAAATAAATCCTAATTTCTATTTCTTCTATTTCCGTATTTCTTCTATTTCAGTTGGATCTAAAAAAAAAAAAGAATTAGAACTAAGAAATAGTATTTTCAGGGATAAGGAACAAACAAACCATGGATAAATCCAAGCGACCCTTTCTTAAATCCAAACGATCTTCTCGTAGGCGTTTGCCCCCGATCCAATCGGGGGATCGAATTGATTATAGAAATATGAGTTTAATTAGTCGGTTTATTAGTGAACAAGGAAAAATTTTATCTAGACGCGTGAATAGATTGACCTTGAAACAACAACGATTAATTACTATTGCTATAAAACAAGCTCGCATTTTATCTTTGTTACCTTTTCTTAATAACGAGAAACAGTTTGAAAGAACCGAGTCGACCACTAGAACTACTGGTTTTAGAACCAGAAATAAATAGGCTTACTCTTCAATCAAATCAAAATTCCAATATGATATTAACTCAAACCCAGCTGGATATTGTGTTCGAAAAATAATAAAATCTAAAATTTATTTTCGTGTTGTAATAAAAAAAAAAAAGAATCAAAGAATCGGGGAAGAATAAAAGTTTTTTTGTTTGAGCGCGTTCACTCATTTTGACAACTTTATCATCTTATCAATTTTTTCTTATACTAATTTATACTATATCTTCCCGGAGTTCATTCTCCGGGGAATGTCATTTAAGGTTTTCGGTAAATTCCTTACAATCCTCTATGATCTCATTAGAAATCATATAAAGACAATTCCTATTTAATATAGCTATTTGTGCAAGTATTTTACGATTAAGAAGCAATTTACTCTTGTACAGATCATTTATGAATCTACTATAACTATAGGATACTTTATTTTCACGAATTACTGCATTTATCCGAGTGATCCACAAACGACGAAAATCCCTCTTTTGCCTATCTCTATCTCGATGAGCAGAAACCAAAGCTCTTATTTTCTGTTGAGTAATAGTTCGAGTAAGTCTTGAATGAGCCCCCCCAAAGCTTGATGCAAATAAACGGATTTTTGTTCGACGTTTACGAGCTACATATCCTCGTCTAATTCTGGTCATTGAATAAATGAAACTTTGATGAATAACTAATTGATTTCCGGTCTTTTAGTTATTATTTTCCTCTTTACTGGTCGATTAATAACAAAACAGATTCTTCCAATGTATAAAATAAAAATTCCAATGGCTTTGGCTACTATAACCTCCCCGACCACTATATATATATATTTTTTTCATTTCACCGCTAACTAAAAAATTGATTGATACTAGCAAAACATAGTAAATATAAAAATAAAATTTAAATGGATAAAGAAATAGTGGTTCCATCGTTTCTATGGTTACTTCTTAAACGGTGAGGTCCTTTCTATACACCGGAACCCCTTCCTTCATTTAATCAATATTATTGGTGGTAACTTGTACAGTTCACATCCTTTGGCTCTACCCATGAATTATATTATTTAGTAATAGTTCTTTCACAATGAGATCTAACCCATACAGTAACGGTATTTAATTATGAAAGTTAGCTAGGTAGCTGACCCTGTTAGTCCGTTTTTGCAAGAGTGGGAACATAATTTTTCTGCTTATATATTTCCCCCGCTTAATGGATAACCATTTCTTACCAAAGGGGAATTGCTTCTCATCTTAAATTCAGGTGATTGGATTTGCACCAATGGAAACCATAAATTGAATACACAGGGAGATAAAGGATCTTTTTGATTTGTAGATAGTGAGTGGAATTCTTCCATTGTATCCTATTCATATTCTATTTCTATCCTATTCACTGGTATTGATTGATCATTGATACTGGAAACATACAGTTTGTCTTTTTTTTGTGTCCCAGTCCTAGCTCATGATCTAAACGCGTCGCACATACACCCTAGTACATGTTCCTCGGCGCTGAGGACATCCCCGAAGAGCGGGGGATTTCGTGACATTTCTTATTGGCTGTCGTGTGTTTCTAATAAGTTGCTTAATGGTTGGCATGCTGTATCGTATACATAATAGGCTGGTTGAGATCGATCCTAACCGGATGATTATGAATCGCTTTTATTTATAAATATATTTAATAGAATATTAAACCCGGTAAGAATATACGGAAAATCTCAACACAACAATAGTAGAGATTTCAGCAAAATCCTTCATTCAACCGCTACAAGATCAACAATTCCATGAGCTTGGGCTTCTGTTGCTGACATAAAAACATCTCTTTCCAGATCTTCGGATACAACCCATAAGGGTTTGCCCGTTCTTTGTACATAAACCCTTGTGATGGTTTCGCGCAGTTTCAGTAGTTCTTCCGCTTCCAAGATAAATTCTCCCGTTTGTGCCTCATAAAAAGAGGCTGCGGGTTGGTGAATCATTACCCTGATGCTAAATAAATGGTTTCTCTATCTTGCAGGATGATGAGGTGCAAACAAAAAAAAAGAATTGACGAACCGTACGGGCATTTTTTGTGCAGTGCATACGGCTCTCTAATGGAATTTACTTTTACCTTACAGCCAATAGATAAAATCTAGGATCTATCAGACGCAGATCGGTAAATGATCCAATTACCACCCTTCCTTTCGTTTCCTTTCGAGGGAGTTAAAAAATACTATGATGGTTCCGTTGCTTTATATATTTATTTCGTCTGTGATTCAGCAATCCCAAAGTTTTTTTGAGCTAAGGCAAAAAATGAATCTTTTCTATAAAAAATAAATATTGTTAAAACCCTTCCGGTGTGAAAACAAAAAAGTTTGTGACGCTTAAATGGACTCCCCATAGATAAGATAAAATCGGAATATCTTATTATCTCATACTACTCTTTCGATACATAATTGAATGTAAAAAAAAAAAGAGAGTTTTCTCATATCAAATTCGAAGTGCCATGCTATTATTACTTAATATTCCTGCTAAGGCATAGTCTTTTTTCTTTCAAATAAAAAACTCAATGGCGCCAAGCGTGAGGGAATGCTAGACGTTTGGTAATTTCTCCTCCGACCAGGATAAAGGATCCCATTGAAGCGGCCAATCCCATGCATATTGTATGTACATCTGGTCTTACAAATTGCATAGTATCGTAAATAGCTACTCCGGGTATTACCCATCCTCCGGGAGAATTTATAAACAAATAGAGATCTTTGGTATCATCCTCTATACTGAGATATACCATAAGACCAATAAGTTGATTTGAGATCTCACTATCAACCTCTTGGCCTAAAAAAAGCAATCTTTCTCGATAAAGTCGGTTGATTAGGATAAAAAACTATCCCTTAGGAACCGTACATGCACCTTTTGAGGCATACGGTTCAAAAAATCGCGGAAAAAATATCAATGTATAAGATTCCAGCCCCTTTATTTTGGCTTAAAGTAGGTTCTATCTAACTTTTAACAAAGGAACCCTTTTTTCTTCCATAAAAAAAAGATAAGTTTTTGCTCGTTTTCCTATAACCTATAATACTAAATTCACTACACTTATCAAACAAACTTCTCATTGATATATTGTTTCATCGAGATCCAATCCAAATTACGATGTAATTTTCTTGTTCCTGAAGGGGCCCCTTCCATTTTTTTAGGTTTATGCTCTACTCCAGGTAAAGATTTCCCCGATTTCTATTTGCACATATAGGATAAATGCTCCCAATACCACTTCTTTTTTAATTCATTTGATGTCTTTCTTCCGTCAATGAGGTATTCAGCATATTATTCTATTCGATTAATTAACACTTTGAGATCACCCCTCTTTCTAATTTAATAATAAAATCGTTTATGATACAAGTAATAATCGCCGATCTATTACTAATATCTATTACTAATTGGGTTTTTTCTAAACGGAGCCTGGATACTTCATTTTCTTGTTCCAACCAAGCCAACCATAAATAAGTTTTATTGAGATGGTAATATTAATATGGATCCCCCCAAAACGGATCTAATTGCACTTCACGCTCCAAATTTAAAATAAATTGATTGGGTGAAACAAGGGATATCTCGATCGAGGGAGAGAACGGGGAAATCCCATATGACCCAATATATCTGACAAGCCGCACTATACGTCAACCCAAGATGCATCTTCCTCTCCAGGACTTCGAAAAGGTACTTTTGGAACACCAATAGGCATTAAAAAAAATGAAGTACTATATTTCACTTTGATGTGGAAACGTAATAATGGGTTTAATTGTCTTCATAAAAATTGGCCGTTATTCATTTTAGCCATGGTCAGAAAGGAAGACAGAATTAATAAAGTAACTCAAATTATTACAAATAGGTCTTTCGAATGATGGCTAAGTATGGATGGATTCACTCATAGAAAATGGGCTCAACCCCCCATTGCGTATTGGGGCTTATCGGGTATAGAATAGATCTGCTTCTCTTTGTTCCTACGAACAGAATTGTTTGATTATTGCCAGCAGAAGAGAACAAATATTATCTCCTGCTCGGAGAGAATCCACTGAAGGGGGGAGGTCCATAGTATCGTTTTTAAAATGCAATAAAGTTACATAGTCTTTATTTGATAAAAAGGGGTATTTCCATGGGTTTGCCTTGGTATCGTGTTCATACCGTTGTATTGAATGATCCCGGTCGGTTGATTGCTGTCCATATAATGCATACAGCTCTGGTTGCTGGTTGGGCCGGTTCAATGGCTCTATATGAATTAGCCGTTTTTGATCCTTCTGATCCCGTTCTTGATCCAATGTGGAGACAAGGTATGTTCGTTATACCCTTCATGACTCGTTTAGGAATAACTAATTCGTGGGGTGGTTGGAGTATCACAGGGGGGGCTGTAACGAATTCAGGCATTTGGAGTTACGAAGGTGTGGCCGGAGCGCATATTGTGTTTTCTGGCTTGTGCTTCTTAGCAGCTATTTGGCATTGGGTGTATTGGGATCTAGAAATATTTACTGATGAACGTACAGGAAAACCGTCTTTGGATTTGCCCAAGATTTTTGGAATTCATTTATTTCTTTCAGGGGTGGCTTGTTTTGGTTTTGGCGCATTTCATGTAACAGGTTTGTATGGCCCTGGAATATGGGTGTCCGATCCTTATGGACTAACCGGAAAAGTACAATCTGTAAATCCAGCGTGGGGTGTGGAAGGTTTTGATCCGTTTGTTTCGGGCGGAATAGCCTCTCATCATATTGCAGCGGGTACGTTGGGCATATTAGCGGGCCTATTTCAT